TTGAACCGTATGCATCCAAAGGTGCATGTACGGTTACTAAGGGAACCAACTTTGTCCTAATCAACCGACTTCATCGAGAAAGATTACTTTTTTTAGGCCAAGAAATTGATAGCGAGATCTCGAATCAACTTGTTGGTCTCATGGTATATCTCAGTATAGAAGATGATACTAAGGATCTTTATTTATTTATAAACTCTCCCGGCGGATGGGTAATACCAGGAATAGCCATTTATGATACTATGCAATTTGTGCCACCCGATGTGCATACAATATGCATGGGATTAGCCGCTTCAATGGGATCTTTCATTCTGGTCGGAGGAGAAATTACCAAACGTCTAGCATTCCCTCACGCTTGGCGCCAATGAGTTTTTTTATTTGAAAAAAAAAAAAGGAAGACTATGCCTTCGCCATATTAAATATGAATAATAAGTAATAATAGCATGGCACTTCGAGTTCGATATGAGCAAACCATTATTGTTTTTTCATAACATGAGATTTTATGTCGAGATAGTAGTATGAAACATAGGTCATTTCGGATTTGATCTTATGTGTCGGGGGTACATTTCAGCGTCACAAACCATTTTTTTTCCACACCAGAATTCTCTTTCTGATATTTATGAAAGAAAAAGTACGAAAATGAAAAAAAAAATATCATTTTTTTCCTTATTTGATCGTATCAGAAAGAAACTTTGGGATTGCTAAATCACAGACAAAATAAATATATAAAGCAACAGAACCATCATAGTATTTTTTTTTACTCCTACGAAGGGAAGGGTGGTAAATGGATCATTCAACGATCTGGATCGGATGGATTCTATTTCTTTCTTCAATAGAATAGAAGAGAAGAAAAAGAAAAAGTAAATTCCATTGTGGAGCCGTATGCACAAAAGATGCCTGTACGGTTGTACAATTCTATTTTTCTTTTTTTTTTCTTATTTTTTTTATCCTTTACTTTAGCCCAATCATGCAAGATAGAAGAACCGTTCATGATGTTATATCAATATCATCAGGGTTATGATTCACCAACCTGCTAGTTCTTTTTATGAGGCACAAGCAGGCGAATTTATCCTGGAAGCGGAAGAACTACTGAAACTTCGCGAAACCCTCACAAGGGTTTATGTACAAAGAACGGGTAACCCTTTATGGGTTGTATCCGAAGACATGGAAAGGGATGTTTTTATGTCAGCAACAGAAGCCCAAGCTCATGGCATTGTTGATCTTGTAGCGGTCGAAAATGAAAATACTGGGGATTCCATGTAAATCCATTTCAAACCATAATTCGAATTTTCTGCGATTTGATATTGAATAGAAAAAATTCATATCAATCATCAGGTTAAGATCGATCTAAACCAATCCATTCCATTCTAGAATTCTATATATACATACGACATGCCAACTATTAAACAACTTATTAGAAACACAAGACAGCCAATAAGAAATGTCACGAAATCTCCCGCTCTTAGAGGATGTCCTCAGCGTCGAGGAACATGTACTAGGGTGTATGTGCGATTCGTTCAGATCATGAGTTCGAACAAATGAGACAATTTTCCAGTATCAATGACCAGTACCAATGAATAGGATAGATAGAGAAGATCTATCATATACCTATATTGTGTTTGGAATTTATGGTTTACATTGGTGCAAATCCAATCACCTAGATTTGAGATGAAAAGCAATTCCCCATTGGGGGCAAATGGTTATCCATTAAGCGGAGGAAATGGTATTATAAGAAGCAAAAAGGTTATACCCCTATTCTTGAAAGAACGGACTAACAGGGTCAGCTACCTAGCCAACTTTCATAATTAAATGCCGTCACTGTATGGATAACTCTTATTGTGAAAAGAACAATTACTGTATAATTGATGGGTAGAGCCAAAGAGTGTGAACTATACAAGTTAACAATAACATTTGATAAAATGAAAGAAGAGGCTCCGGTGTATAGAGAGGACCTCACCGTTTAAAAAGTAACCATAGAAACGACGGAACCCACTATTTTTTTTTTTTATTTAGTATCGTTAGAATTTCTTATTTCCAGGCGGAAATGCCTGGAAGGAATAAAAAATCGTGGTTGGGAAGGTCATAGTAGCAAAAGCCATTGGAATTTATATTTTTTTTATATATCGGAATAATCCGTTTTGTTATTAATTGACAGGGGGGGGGAAAGGATGACTGAAAGAAGAGAAATCAATTAGTTATTCATTAAGGTTTAATTTGATTCAATGACCAGAGTTAGACGAGGATATACAGCTCGGAGACGTCGAACAAAAATTCGTTTATTTGCATCAACCTTTATTGGGGCTCATTCAAGACTTACTCGAACGACTATTCAACAGAAAATGAGAGCTTTGGTTTCCTCTCATCGAGATAGAGGCAGGCAAAAGAGAGATTTTCGTAGTTTGTGGATCACTCGAATAAATGCAGTAATTCGTGAGAATAAGGTATTCTATAATTATAGTAGATTAATACCAAATCTGTACAAGAAGCAATTGCTTCTTAATCGTAAAATACTTGCGCAAATATCTATATCAAATAAGAATTGTCTTTACATGATTTCCAATAAGATTATCAAATAAAGGATATGATATTATCAAATATAATAAAGAAATGATTGAAATTGAAACAGAATTCCCCGGAGAATGAACTCCGGGAAGATAGAATAAAAATATTAAGATAAGTAGTAGGAATGAACGAACATGTTTCAATAAAAAAAAAAGATTTCTTCTTTTCTTCCCCCATTTTTTATTTCTTATAACACAAGAAAAAATTGGGATTCTAGGCCTTTTGAACAAAACCTCAATCTGAGCTTGAGTTCCGATTGGAGTTTTGAGTCAATTGAGGAGTATGTTTATTTATTTTTGGTTCTAGGACCAGTAGTTCTGGGGATCGACTCGGCTCTCTCAAATTGTTTCTCATTATTAAGAAAAGGTAACAAAGATAAAATACGAGCTTGTTTTATAGCAATAGTAATTAATCGTTGTTGTTTCAGGGTCAATTTATTCACCCGTCTAGATAATATTTTTCCTTGTTCACTAATAAATCGACTAATTAAACTCATGTTTCTATAATCGATTCGATCCCCCGATCCAATTGGGGACAAACGCCTACGAAAGGATCGCTTGTATTTACGAAAAGGTTGCTTGGATTTATCCATGGTTTATTCCTTATCTTTAAAATTCTATTTCTTTATTCATTTCAGATTCAGATCTGACCGAAATAGGCTTTGATTCGTATCGTATATATTATACATATCATATATAATGCATATCATATATATATATGAAAATATAATCGGGTTTGATTTGTATTGTATATATTATGTACATTATATATGTTAAGTTTATATTATATATGTTAAGTTATATGTTAAGTTCTTCCTCTTCCTTGGAAAGATCACGCACACGTTCCGTTCCGTCTATTTCTTTATTTCCCCATGAATCGTATGCTTGTGACAATAGCGACAAAATTTTCTCAATTCTAATCGACTGGATGTATTGCGTCGATTCTTTTGAGTAATATATCTAGAAATACCCGGCGATTCTTTATTGACACCATTTCGGACACAACTGGTACATTCCAAAATAACCCTGACTCTGACATCTTTACCCTTGGCCATGAACCCCCCTTTTTATTTTGGATCGACTTAACTTCTTCTATATTTCGACCAAAACCGAAGAAGAATAAAAGAACAAAAAAAATCAATAAGAAAATCAATAGAAGTTACTAACTTGAAATTCAATTAAATTCAATTAATATTAATAGAGTAATAGTTATAATTAATAATAGAGTAATAATTAAGTAATACAATTTCTTTCTAACTATCAATTATTCCTATCTTAAATCCCAATATTTCATTTAAATATCTTCTTTCTATGCTATGATTTCGTGGATCCTGCCCTAGATCTGGATACACATTTCCATTTATTTATGTTCCCAAAAATTCGATCTTAAATTCACCAGATTTTTGTCGAGGTTCAATACACTTTTTCTTTTTCTTTCCTTCCTATCCTAAAGAACTGAAAAAAAAAGGGAAGGGGCGAAATTTTAGTCACGTAGAATTGTATCCCTAATTTTCTTCATTTCTTCGCATATTAATAACTAGAATGAAAAAAAAGGGAATGACAAGGCATCTGGGAATAAACGATTAATTTCTATCAATAGACCTGCTAAAGACCCAAACCATAGAGTAGTTAGCACAGGTGCCGCAGAGAGATATGTTTTTATATCTCGCATTAAAAATCCTCCTTCTTTATTGTAATATTGTAATACATATATGTATGGTCAGATGTTGTAGTTCAAGATCATTTGTATTTTTTTCTTTACGCGAAATTCCTAACTAAAATAGATATGTACAATGAACCAATAGATGAGATTTTCCTGTCCCTAAAAAAGAAAAAGATGACCCCTTCTTCCTGAGCATTTCCAATAAATTTTTATTCTTTTTTTTATACGATACGCCGATAAGAAAAATTTTCATTTTTATACGTTACAGATGTATAAAATTTTTTTATTATATGAAACCAAAAAGAAGACAAGAAAATTGTATATAGATAGAGGGGAAAATAACAATGTGGAAAACAAGACAGGGATTTTGTACAATGACACTGTACAAGAACTTTAAAAAGGGATGTAGCGCAGCCTGGTAGCGCGTTTGTTTTGGGTACAAAATGTCACGGGTTCAAATCCTGTCGTCCCTACCTATTACTTCTCCTATGGGCAGTAACGAGGGATTAATTAAGATCGATCGAAATTGGACATAATCTTTCATTTTTGCATATTATACGTATGCAAGATATGTTTGGGGGTAAAAAACCTTTTCTTTACACTACAGTCGTATCTCCTGTAATGTAATAAGAAAGCGCTCTTAGTTCAGTTCGGTAGAACGCGGGTCTCCAAAACCCGATGTCGTAGGTTCAAATCCTACAGAGCGTGATTCCGTTTATGTTATGTCGAATCACAATAAAAAAACTTAAGAAAAAAAGTGGAATTGAAACTTGAATTTT